TTTTTCTTTTTAGTCGGTCCTTTCAAAAAGAAAATAACTTTTTCTTTTTAGAAAGATTACCCTTGTCTCTGTTTATGTCTCGGATTGAGACAGATTACTATAATTCGTCCCCGCCTACGGATCAGTCGACATTTTTCACAAATTTTACGAACAGAGGCCCTTATTTTCATATTTGTTATTCCTTACCTTAATTCCGAATCCACTCTTTGGAAGAAAATAAGTCTCTTGAAATTTGGAACCTCAAATTGTATCCCCACGAAAGGGATGTTTCAAAAGCCGCCTACACCTAATTGTTCGAATCTTTGTTGCGAAGTCTATAAATTATACGTCCCCTGGTTGAATCATAACGACTTACTTCGATTTTTACTCTATCTCCTGGTAGTATCCGTATAAAACTCCGTCGGATTCTCCCCGAAACATAACCTAGAATCAGATCTTCATTATCTAAACGAACCCGGAACATACCATTGGGAAGTGATTCAGTAATTAAACCTTCATGAATCAATTTTTGTTCTTTCATTCCAGGTAAAACCCCCTTGAAGTATCAACTAATGAGGAGGAGTGATATTAAACAACCCGTCTTTCCTCTCTTTTTTCAAAAATTGGAAGTTACGGATCAAATTCGGATACCAGAGAAGGATCACCATATATAACACAAAACTTCTCCTCCAATTCTTTCTAGTCGAGCTTCTCGATCTGTCATTATACCTCTAGAAGTAGAAAGAATTACAATCCCCATTCCACCTAAAATCCTAGGAATTCGTTGATAGTTGGAATAGATTCGTAGACCGGGTCGGCTGATACGCTTTAAAATATTTCTATATGTTCCTTTCCTATTTCTTCTATGTCGCAGGGTTGAAACCAAGAAATATTTGTTGTTTTCCCGATGTTTCCTAACGCTTTCGATAAAACCTTCTCGTAGAAGTATTTTAACAACGCTTTCAGTGATATTAGTAGATGCTATTCGAACCGTTCCCTTTTTGTACACGTCGGCATTTCTTATAGAAGTTAATATATTGGCAATAGTGTCCCTACCCATGGCGAACTATAATTATTGGCGCCTCCTAGTTTTGATATAATCAACATGTTCCGTTTTTTTTTTCATTTTTGATTATTCATTAATGAGTTATTAAAAGTATATGCGTGAAACACAATCTACTAATTGATCTATTTCAGATACCCTACTAGACCACATATCATGGTCTCATCTACTAGTATTATAATACTTCAGGGGCTAATGAGACTATTTTAGTGAAATTCAACTGTCTCAATTCCCGAGCGATCGCTCCAAAAACTCGAGTTCCTTTTGGATTTCCTTCTTGATCAATGACAACTGCGGCATTGTCATCATATCGTATTATCATACCGTTCTCACGTCTGAGTTCTTTACATGTACGTACAATTACAGCTCTGATCACTTCTGATCTTTCGAGAGACATATTGGGCACTGCTTCTTTGATTACAGCAACAATAACGTCACCAATATGAGCATATTGGTGATTACTAGCCCCTATGATTCGAATACACATCAATTCTCGAGCCCCGCTGTTGTCCGCTACATTCAAATGGGTCTGAGGTTGAATCATTTTTTTTGAATCTCTTCTTTCAATGCAAAGGTTGAGGGAAAAAAGAAAGAAATATTATTTGTCCAAAAATAAAGAAATCTGCGATTGTATTTTTCATTTCAAATATTCCTTTGGTTCTACATCCCTATCCCGCAATAATGAATTGCGTTCGTATAGGCATTTTGCACGCAGCTATTTTAATAGCTGCTCTGGCTACAGTTTCTGATACTCCGCCCATTTCATAAAGTATTCGACCTGGTTTAACAACAGATACCCAATATTCGGGAGATCCCTTCCCCGAACCCATACGTGTTTCCGTGGGTCTTACTGTAACGGGTTTGTCGGGAAATATACGTACCCATATTTTTCCTCCACGGCGCGCATATCGTGTCATTGCTCGTCGCCCTGCTTCTATTTGTCTAGATGTGATCCAAGCGGGTTCAAGTGCCTGAAGAGCATATCTACCGAAACAAATATGATTGCCTCGATAAGATATTCCCTTCATTCTTCCTCTATGTTGTTTACGGAATCTGGTTCTTTTGGGGTTATAGTTGATGGTTGTTTCTCAATCCCATCTCTACTGCAGAACCGGACATGAGAGTTTCTTCTCATCCAGCTCCTCGCGAATGAAACGATTACATAAAATAAATATTACAGATACACATGTATTTATTGAATAATACACTAAATCATGGGATTTATTGATATTGAATCTGTCACGTGGGAATCTGGATATTTTGTATATACAGCTAGACGTATATTTCTATATTATAGAGGATAATGCTTTGATTTTTTATAACGAATCCTTTCTTTCTTTTACCGAATCGGCAAAAATATTGCAATTCCATAAGGGTTGGGTTTTCGCGGGCGAATATTTACTCTTTCACTATCTGTTCCATTCGTAGGGTCAACCCATAGCTGCTCAGAATAAATCA